CCCAGTCTACGAACCTGGCCTATTGGTTGATGATAGGGTTCCTGTTGGTGGAGCTCCTGCCCTTGGCCTTGGTTCCAGTCTCGTCTCGCATGCCAGCAAGTATTCTAGAAAGAATGACTTGGTTTCATGTAGCTACTATAGCTCCTCTCGCCTTTCTAGCCTGCCTTGTGTTGCTAGGAAATGGCTCTAAGCCTTTTTCGAGGCTTTCACCCTGAAAACTGAACTAGACCCCGTTCCCTCTATGTCCATTCAATCTGAATCTTGCTGCATGAATGCACTGTAAGACCAGGAATGCCCTCAATGATCCCTTCCTCTCCCTCTCCCTCTCCTATGGTCGAGCGAGTCCCTACCTATGGTCGAGCAACTTTCACCCGCACTAGCACTAGTATATGGTGATATCAAACTCGAAAGCCCGAACACAAGCAAGCTTACCTTTAAGTCATCAGAGGAAAAACCCGACGATCCAGGGTGGGGAAGTCCAGTAGCCAAAAGATATGAACTCGCTTTAAAGATCAGGGGATCTAGCTAGAACCAAAATAGGATACTTTTGGTCCGGTACGGAATTTATTTCCATATCCTGCATATAGAGAGGAAAGGAGAAGGGGCGGAATTCTAGACCGATTATCCCACGCAGTAATAGGCATACCACTCCCAGTCTCGCTAAGTTGTCGTTCCTACGGCCTCTGGAGAGCATGAAAACGCTAGTTCAGCTGCTCACATAGCGTCGGACGAGTGGTTTTAGCCTTTCAAAAAGTGATTTCAACTAAAGTCTTGAGTGAAGTGCGTTAGCCCCTTAAGCTGTAGTCTAATAAGAATCTAGCTATTGTACTTTCTATCTCCAGTAACAAAGAGGAATAGGAAGCTGTACGCGTGCGAGTAGTAGTAGAGGTAAGTGGTAGTAGTGACGAAAGTAGTAGTAGGTGTCTCCTTTCCCAAAGTCTTAGTAGTTGTACGAAGGCCAGTATTTAAGAAAATGTAATTGGCAGGAGGTCTCATCTCTCTTGTTCCTAGACCGAAGTCTCCTATTAAGAGATCAGTCTTCATCCTTTCCAATACGAACCTTTAGCTCAAGCTGGAGGATAAAAAGAATATTATTATTACGGGATATCCCTCTTGTTCTATTGTATTCCCTCAGGCTGTAATGCCTATAGTTCCAACTGCCTTTCACTCTTCTTCTCTGAATATATTATATTCTAGCTACCTTTCTCCGGCTAACGCGTATCCGTTTTCTTGTACTTATCAACTGTTTGTCGAGATTGGCTTGGTCTTCCGCTACGCCCCTAAGCACTAGAAATGTCAGAAGCAAAATCGTAACGTAGAAAAGAGAGGAAAAAAGAAGACAGACAGACTGAAGGCGATGGCTGGGAGGCGTGGTTTACGAACGGTCCCGACTAACTAAAGTAAATTATCTTCCTATGATCTCCCTTCCTCTGCTCCAAGGATATTGCAGCAAACTGGAAAATTCCACCGGAGATGCAGAGCAGTCGTTAGGCCTCAAACTGGTGTAGGAAAAGACTAGTTATAAGCATATAGCTGAAGTAGCAGAGAACTAACACATAGGATCTGTTGCGGTATTATTCCTTCTCGATGCGAAGAATAACGTAGTTTCGGACCATGGATCGAGTCAAACAACTCTTTCTACCCATCCTGTATATTGTCCTTTTCGTTCTGTGTGTGTTGGAATAGAAATATTCTATTAGACGGATAGGCATTGCACCCTCACCTCAGGATCAGAGGGCTTGTTTGAGCGCTAAGCTTTGTTCGCTTCGCAAGTGACGGTTGTGCTCCTCTTCCTTCGCTGCTTTCGTACACCAGGGGGGCTAGTTGAGCAGCCTCCTCTCGCCGTGCCCGGTTCCCAAAGCAAAGCATTGAAAGAACACGGGGAGTGGCCGGATAATCCTTACTATTTTCATAGTAGAGGTTATTATTTCAATACTACATTAACCGAGGTTGAAAAAGCACAGGAAAAGGGAAAGGCCCTACTTATGATGGGGGGAGTCGAAGTGTCCATGGTAGGCGATGAATGGAGGAGTCGATCAAGGCAGGAGGTTGACTTAGTCTTCTATCCCTGCTCTTCCGGGGTTGGTCGATAATTCCTCAACTATTGGGTAAACATAGATCCTAGAGAGCGAGTTTAAGCAGCATTACTAGAAGAAGGAGTTGATGAGGTTTTTAGACTCAAGGCTTCCGTATCTGTTCTGATTTATCAAAAGAAAAGGTTTTCAGATATCCATTAAAAGCCCTGGTTTTAAAATATCTGGTCCAACCGAAAAGAAGGTCAAAACGGACCTATTGATTGACCATAGATGCGAACTCCCACACCCTTAGCCAGTACCAGCGACTAGTCTTCGGGCTACGAGGTATATAGGGCGAGAGCCTGCTAAGGTAAGCCTTAAGCCTATACCCGTGTTGAGCCTCATGCATGTACTGAACCTAGGCATAGCCTGCTAAGGAACCCAATAAATTGCACTACACTCAGTACGCACTTATTTCCGGGACCGCTTGATTCAGCATACAGCAGTGCAACATCGGACGTTAATCAGGAAGCATACAGCGGCAAGCACACATCTTTGCGGTCTTTCTAAACCTTATTTATTATATTAAGCCGGTGTCAGCCTTTAGGTTTTTATCCCTAATCTTGAGTGTTGAACCATAGGTTCGGCACAAGAGGAATCTTTCTTAGACTCGGTTCGCCGTCAGTTTGCAAACCGCGGGTGGGTGCGAACTACTAGAGGCCCGTCCAGGAGGTTAGTCAAAATAGAGGACCTAGAACGCCTTGGTGAATCAGACCCAGAGATCATGGCCAACAACGCCAGTCACCGAGGTAACTTGCTTACTCTCTATGATGGGGACAATGAAGAGTCTACTGGCTCTAACCACCAGCGGAACCCTACAGCCCCGGCAAATCAGCAACTTTCTAACGAGGTAGTTAGCCGTCAACTAGCTGAGATTGCCTGGATGCTAGCACAATTGACCTCGCAGGTAGCCGAAATACCCTGGCTGCACCTGCTGCTCAAGGAACAAACCCTCCATCTACCACCCCGGCTCAGGGGACACAGATCCACAACCACAAAGCCAACCAAGAGTAGCAGATGCTAGACCTGTAGACCCAGTACCCCCTTCAGTTCAGAATCAGCCCGCAGTTCCTGAACCTGTGGATCACTACGAGAAAGAGATCTGAAGAAAGCCTCCTGCAGTACCGGCCGTGTCCTTGGCTCCCACTCCCATGAATCAGATAGTGCCATACGTCCCACCACAGCCGTCCGATCCTCTGATGGAGAAGATCAGTCGCCTTGAACGGGCAGTTAATAAATTGACTGGGGACAAGTATGATGTTGTAGATCTTGATAATCTCTCCCTATACCCCAAAGTAAGGCTTCCGTACGGTTTTAAGTGGCCAGAGATATATAAGTATAACGGAACCGAATGCATAACAAAATAGGATAAAAAGAGGCTTACCTCGGAGCTTCAATTTTAAAGGCAGGATGTATGTCGGAACTCTACAGCCCATGGGAATCGACAATGAGCTACTTGTCCAACTATTCCAGCGCAGTTTGACCGGACCCGCGCTGACTTGGTTGATGAACACTGACCCAAATACCATTCGCACACGGCCAGATCTGGCTAACGCCTTTGTGACGCACTATGCATACAATAAAAAAACTCAGTTATCAAGGCGTAAGCTAGAACTCGTTAAGCAAGGACCCACTGAGTCTTTCACCGACTTCATCACATAGCTTACTATAGAGGGGAAGGGCCCAAGCTGCTCAGTTTCAAAAGAGACCCTCGGAGGAAGATCAAATTGCTATGGTCTTGAAGAGCCTGAACCCTAAGTATACCAATAGGTTGACACTTACCCATCATCCAACCTTTCATTCTTTAGTTTGTGCTGGCTGCCAGATAGAAGATGCATTGGCAGCTGGGCGTTCGCTCCCCCTTTCTACGCCGTTGCTTTGCAATTTGCAACGGGTCCTCGAATAATAAGCAGAAAAAGTCTGCCGGGACCTCTCGGGCTAAAGCAGAGGTGAATACAATTGGAGCGGCGTCGCTGAACCAAACGCCTTACTATACACACTCCATCAGAAGGTCCGATTCATCCAGGGCAGCCAAATCGTTATGATTCACGGAGATCCGGATCGTCCGCCTGTTAAGAAAGTGAGAGACTACGCTGGATTCGTGCCCCCCTATTAGTAAGGTTCAGATTGGAGATCCGACGGAGCCGGAATTCTTTATTAGAAAGGGCAGGAAGTTAACATGGTGGAATTCAGCCCTCCGAGGAAAGAGTTGCTCCCGTCCTACTCATATGGGTAAGGGGAAAGGGCAACCCCAAAATCCTAAAGTAAAAAAAGGCAAAGGGCTACCTTCCGGGACTAGGATTGGGATGATACCAGCAAGGGCCTCCAGAATTCCCCGAATACCCAGTGCACTACGGGACATTTGGTTTGGGGTACAGGCCAAATAGGCAGGAACTGCATGATTACCATTGGAGAGGTGCAAAGGACAGATGTGCCAGTTAGATGATAATAATTACCAGGGGCGGTATTTGATTGAAATAGTGTGGTACTGGTACGAATGACTTTCTTTAATTATATAGCCCCTCTTCTAATTCCACGAATAGATTTGATCGATTAGGTTCTTCTTCGCTTTTAAGGCTTGTTCAATCAATCTCATGGGTTCCCATGGCTCGTCCTATAGGAAGGGGGATATCCCAGGGAAGTAAAGGTAGCTTGCTTACTTAGTGCTTGCGCTAAGGCCTGCTGACCCTATCTTTCTTCCATACTCGCAGCGAGTCTTACGAACGAGTGGAGCGTCTTCAATGCCGCCTAAACAGTTAAATAGTGGCTTGTTTTCGAGTCCTTCGGAAAGGATACTCCTAATGGTACCTTAGTTCTCCATAGGCGTCTGAAGGGGGAGTGGAGTGAAGGCATTCTCTTGGGGGAAGCCCGCCCTATACTAAGAGAAGAGGGCGCTATTTAAGGCCGAAGCACAACCAGACTCTTGTTCTTCCTCTTCAGCGGAAAAAGAAATAAGCAGGGTTCGTTTTGAGTTTAGCCCACGAAGCGGGGATATGGGGGTAAGTCCGCTAAGTCCAAGAAATTCTGCAGTAACCTCACTCGCTCCTTCGGGATATATTTACTCCGAAAAAAGGAAACAACAAAGTGGAGGTACGGGGTTCCATTCCACAGGCAGCGAAGCAGTAATTCAGTATGCGACTTAGCTTTTGTTAAGGTAGGGTGGTGGTAGGAGCGAATCCACCTGCCCAGGCGATTCTTATCTAAGTTTGAGCGCAGGGGAGCTATAAGTCAATCAGCTGGGTCAAACTAGCTAGCCTGCGTCATGTACGGCATATGCCAGAAAAAGAGGCAAAAAAAACAGAGTTGGAACTTCTTGTTCGAGTAGATGCGGGATTGACTCTCCGGGTGTACCGCCCACTGAGAATTGGTGAGGTGACGTCCCTAGCTAAATGGTTTGAGAATGGAACAGCCCGTCCATCTTCTGGGGTAGCAAGGCCAGGAAGTAGAGATTAGCCTTCCCGCATTTCTATTCTTAGTCAATTATATTTGTCTTGTCGTTGAAGCGTGCTGCTGCTCCTGTCGAGAGGTCTTACTTAGATCACATTGGGCTTGGGATGGGACAAGCTTCTCTATCAATTGGCAAATCTGAGCCTTAATCTTTCTATTCAAATTAGGGTTATAAAATATGAATATTTAGTAAGAAGCCATCCACGCCGAGGTTAACAAAGAATTGGATTTCCCATGAAAAAAAAATTTTAAGCCAAAGCAAGTACATCTGATATCGATCACTCTACTTCTTAACCGAGCCCTCAGCGGCTGTCATTCCAGTTGTTGATACCGTAGTAAGCAAATCAATGGATACCTTAGATAGCTAAACTCGCTCAACGGCGAAAGGTCCGAACTACAGCCCTGGCAAATAAGGCAGTTTTTCTTACCCGGCGACTATACCCGTTGTTACACAGATTAGCACTTAGCCCGTCGATGTCCATGTGTATTGGCTTTGGCCCGGTTATGATTGTAATGAAGTATAAACCACTCCCAGTCCCCAACCATTGGTAGACACATCTAAAAGAAAGGAGATATCTCAACTCATTCTGGAGGAGGTGTGCAAATGCAAATGGGGTAACCCCCGCGTATGCCGCTTTTAAGCCTTGTTCCAACGTCCGGATGTGCCATATTCCCAAAATAAAATGAAAACAGGATTCTTGGGTAGTCATAGAGCGGGTTTACTTGTTTCTAGAGGAAGCCTAATCAGCTAGTCGCGCGGAGCTACTGCGTTCCTCCCCCTATCGGTGGAGCTACTGCGTTCCTTCGCTCAACCGAAACGGGCTGAAACGACAACAATTTCTGGGAGCCCGTATTGGCCGGGAGCTAGAACCGCAACAACCCCGTGGTTGACGTCTTATCTTAGCACTTTATCACCTATCTTTGCCAGGGGAGTCCCGTCTTTTGCTAACGAAGAAAGAGCAATGGTATTCATTAATAAGTATTTATAGCCGACCATTTAATTTAGAAAAAGATGCCAGCTAGATGCTTAACACATCAAGCTCGGTAGATTCATTTGGTTGTTTTTCCTTGGCTTATCGAACCAGCGTATGCCCATTCCTCCTTTGATGACTCCCAGTAGAGAAAGCCTAAATTTGCCGATTAAGGCCCGTCTCAGTGATATGGCCTAGATGTATCTTTCTCATTCCCTGCTGACCTGGCTGGCCACGTTACTGAGTTCCTAGGAACGAGCAAGGAAGATTTTGAGCCCCAACGACAAACGAACCTACGGGCGGGGCATTTTCGGAGAGTAGCCCGCTTCCTTCTTACTTCCAATTGTCCGGTCCGGTTCTTTCTTTAATGTGGAATCGTTTTAGCCTATTAGATCTAAGGCCCAGCAAACAGAGGAAAAGCAACTTGACCTCGTTTAGAGGTTAAGGAGATGAAAGAGAGGAGGTTACGTTACTAGGGGAGACAAACGCGCTTCGGATGAACATTCGGCTAAAGGATCTGGAAGTGGCCCTGACGGAACTCACTCTTGATCAGATCCGTAGCAAGCACTGACGAAACTATACTTTAATTCAGGCTTTAAAGCCGTAGTTTACACTCGCTTCTCACCCCTCGCGATTTGCAGAGCTAAGACCGGCCGGGTTTTGTTTCTCAGTCTCTTTCTATCAGTAGGCTAGCCCCCCAGGTACTCTCTTTCAACCTGACGCGCTTCGGCCCCTCTTTTGGTTCTCCGCATATCCAATAAAAACAAAGCGTGCTGCTTCAACGAGCTCTCCTTCTGATGGTGGTGGATCAATAACTGAGTTTAATGTAGTTCTTCCCTCCGGAAACTTGGTTTTAAGCTATTTTTCGCTCCGTTGAAGAAGACTCACTACCCTACTACACTGATAAGAGTGGAGTCCCAAGCCAAGCAAGAGACGGATTCATAGTCAACTCGATCGACTGAAGAAACTGCCTTTACTGCTGCTGCTGAAACGAGATCCCCCGATTCAACTCGCTAAGTAACCCTTTTTAACCCCGCATCCGACGAGTTAACGACAGCAGAGTTAGTGGTTCCTATCGATGAATGCCCTGCAGAACTTATGGATAGGCTAGGCATACGGCTCAGGTCCAGCAGCAAGATAAGGCCCTTATGTAACGGAACTAGAAAAGTAGCCAGTTAGCAAGATATGGATTCAAAGCGAGAGTACGGGGATGTGGAACAGACAGAATAAACGGACTCTGCTGCTGATGCTGAAACGAGCTAGTTCTTCGCGAAAGAATCGTCGTATGCTCCGGGATGAAGACTTCCCTTCTACTGCTAAAAGGAGTAGGCCCGGCCCTGACTACAATACACTTGTATTCAATTCCATTTCAGATAAGCTACTAAAGCGAGAATCCACAACTGAATAAACGGAATCAACTGAAGCCGATGCCCTCCCTGCCTCTGTTGCTGATGAAACTAGATCCACGGATTCTCCTTCGGAAACTACTTCAGCTTCGTCTCCTTAGTCCCTATTCACTAAGCTTACTCTCTTTCAGATCGATCCTCGCTTATGCCCCTCTTGTGCAGAATGAGACTTTTAAATTGAAAATACGGGGTTTATAGACCTTGTGCAACTGAACCTTCACCCAAGATGTAAACCTTGTTCTTGCCTTTGGTCATATCTGGCTGCCGGTCTGCTTCACCCCCGCCCCGTTTGAGTGCTTGTTCTTGTTCTTGTTCCTGAGCTTGACGGAACTTGATAGAAGTAGTAAACGTCAGTTAAGCCGTAGTGCGCTAGATAGAAGTAGGAATAAGTCAAGCTGGCTGATCAATCCGGAAGGAGGTCATATGCTTTGGAAGAATCGTTGTGTGCTGTATCCGGAGTTGCTAGACGTGGATAAAGAGATAGAGAGGCACCGGATATACATTTAAGTAATAAGTTACCTCCCTGATGTAGTTTGTAGTGTTCCAAGAGGAACTAGAGATACATCGGGATCAAGAAAGAGATCCAGGTGGAAAGCCTAAGTGTTTTGATCTCCTTTGATCTTTCCCAAGCCAATGCCTATTTGAGATTTTACATATATTCCTTACCATTTCTCTTTCCAGGGCTAACACCCTCTCTTTTAGTGAGAGGTTCCCTCGAAGTGAATACCTGCTCCCTATGGTCGCCTGCACCTTTTCTTGATCGCCAGGCTGGTGGCTGTTCTTTTCAAAGATAGTGGTGGTATGCCCTGGGAAGCGCTGCGTTCTCCTGTTATTCTTTATTCCCCGGAATCATAAAAGTAAGTGAGAGGTGAAGCGTCAATTCGAGAGGTCAGTAACAAGTATTCCCCAAATCCACGGGAATCATAATAACAATGATGCAATTTATTTGAAAGAATTATTCATTCGGGCCGGGTTTTTGAATTCCCGCCTTTAGACCACCCTCCTCTATGGTAGCAGACGAGCTACTCGACTCCAAGCTTTCCGCACCTGGTATGAGCGAAAGGACGAACTCCAGGCCAACAAGTGCTTTTCATACCCGGTCGCGTCTCTCTCTTGGCCCGCCCTAGTGTATGGCCTATATAGGGGGCTTGCTTCTTCAGCCCTGGGCTCAGGCTTCTGCTCTGATTCCAGAACATTCTTCACGTAGGTTCTTACGGTACAACACGAGTCAAAGAAAGCCTTACGAGCCGATCTAACAACTAAACTAGGATAAGCCTGACAACCATACCGCTTCGCGCACTCACACCTAATAAACTCTTTGCCGTTAGAGCAATCCTTAGCCTCTGACTATATGATTTCAAGCCATACGCTTTTCTTTTCCTTTTAAGGGCTTGGGCCGAGCAGAATATACTATAACAACCCTGGCTGGCTACCAGCTGCTTCAAAAGCCAAGTGATTTCCCAATGAAGAACCTCAGGCGTTAGCGCAAGCAAAATGCTTTCTTTTTAAGGGCCTGGTGTACTGTGAGAAAGACTAACTTTCTCTCTAAAAGCTAGTTTTTTTGTGGTGAAATGTCGCCTACTTTTATGGTTTTGGTACAATGGAAAGGTATATATACGATCGACCGAAAGGCTTATAACCAACCCCTGTAATCAATTAAACTATCGTCTGTCTAGTTCGCTCAGACGAACGAACAGGAATGGACTCTACTCAAGACAGAGCGAAGAGAGAGACCACTGCTAGCTTAGGTAGAGAGAGAAATACACTTCTGGCATCCCCGCCCAAGAGCTAGCTTGGTGGGCTACATATTATAAATAAGCGTAGAGCGAGGCGATTGGAATGAGATACGAGATCGACGGACGGTACAGTACACATACATAAAAAGATTTAAAAACTACTTGAGACTAAGGCAGGTTTGGAAGTGAATTAAGTGAGGTTCAAGTTTGCTTTCCAAGCTGAGGGAGAATATGTTCTCTTACTTCCGGATAAAAGGCATCGATATGCCTGTAACGAACGGAGTCTTTATTATTTATCTTAGCCATAGAACGTTTCTCCAGAAGAAGCACAGCACGCTACTGCCCTCGTGGTTGTATGGCAAAAA